GCTAGCGTAGCTTAACATTAAAGCATAGCACTGAAGATGCTAAGATGGACCCTAAAAAGTTCCGCATGCACAAAGGCTTGGTCCTGACTTTACTATCAGCCGTAGCACAACTTACACATGCAAGTCTCCGCAACCCTGTGAGGATGCCCTTAATCCCCTGCCCGGGGACGAGGAGCGGGCATCAGGCTCAAAGATTAGCCCAAGACGCCTTGCCACGCCACACCCCCAAGGGAACTCAGCAGTGATAGATATTAAGCAATAAGCAAAAGCTTGACTTAGTTAATGCTAAGAGGGCCGGTAAAACTCGTGCCAGCCACCGCGGTTATACGAGAGGCCCTAGTTGATAGACACGGCGTAAAGGGTGGTTAAGGATAGTAAAAATTAAAGCCAAAGTGCCTCCTGGCCGTCATACGCTTCCGAGTGTCCGAAGCCCAAATACGAAAGTAGCTTTAACATAAGCCCACCTGACCCCACGAAAGCTGAGAAACAAACTGGGATTAGATACCCCACTATGCTCAGCCATAAACCTAGACGTTAAATCACAACAAACGTCCGCCAGGGTACTACGAGCGTCAGCTTAAAACCCAAAGGACTTGGCGGTGCCTTAGACCCCCCTAGAGGAGCCTGTTCTAGAACCGATAACCCCCGTTAAACCTCACCACTTCTAGTCACCCCCGCCTATATACCGCCGTCGTCAGCTTACCCTGTGAAGGCCCAATAGTAAGCAAAGTGGGCACAGCCCAAAACGTCAGGTCGAGGTGTAGCGCACGAAGTGGGAAGAAATGGGCTACATTTTCTACAATAGAATATATACGAACAGCACTATGAAAACTAGTGCTTGAAGGAGGATTTAGTAGTAAAAAGGAAATAGAGTGTCCTTTTGAACCCGGCTCTGAGGCGCGTACACACCGCCCGTCACTCTCCCCTGTTTAACAGCCACCAAAGTAAATAACACCAAAGCACCAACAAGGGGAGGCAAGTCGTAACATGGTAAGTGTACCGGAAGGTGCACTTGGATCAAACCCAGGACGTGGCTGAGACAGTTAAGCATCTCCCTTACACCGAGAAGACATCCATGCAAGTTGGATCGCCCTGAGCCAAACAGCTAGCTTTATAACCGAAAAACTAGACAATATAAATATAACTACATAAACCTAAAAAACAAACCAAACCATTTTTCCACCTTAGTACGGGCGACGGAAAGGGGCATTTTTAAGCCATAGAAAAAGTACCGCAAGGGAAAGCTGAAAGAGAAATGAAACAACCCATATAAGCACCAAAAAGCAGAGACACAACCTCGTACCTTTTGCATCATGATTTAGCAAGCATGCTCAAGCAAAGAGACCTTTAGTTTGAACCCCCGAAACCAAGTGAGCTACCCCGGGACAGCCTACATGGGCCAACCCGTCTCTGTGGCAAAAGAGTGGGAAGAGCCCCGGGTAGAGGTGATAGACCTACCGAACTTGGTGATAGCTGGTTGCCTGAGAAATGAATAGAAGTTCAGCCTCGCACCCCTCAAGTTAAACAAGTAACACTCTTGTCAAACACAAAGAGAGAACTACGAGAGTTATTCAAAGGGGGTACAGCCCCTTTGATAAAGAATACAATCTTGCCAGGAGGATAAGGATCATATTTAACTAAAACACGTCGTCTCAGTGGGCCTAAAAGCAGCCATCTGAACAGAAAGCGTTAAAGCTCAAACGACATAGAGTTTATTATTCTGATAAAAAATCCTACTCCCCTAATTTTACCAGGCCACTCCATGCCGACATGGAAGAAACTATGCTAAAATGAGTAACAAGGGGGCCCCAGCCCCCTCCCAGCACAAGTGTAAGCCAGATCGGACCCACCACTGGCAATCAACGAACCCAAAAAAAGAGGGAAAAGTGAAGAACAAAAAAATCAAGAAAATCTCACTTATATACTGATCGTTAACCCCACACTGGAGTGCTCCCAGGAAAGACTAAAAGAAAAGGAAGGAACTCGGCAAACACAAGCCTCGCCTGTTTACCAAAAACATCGCCTCCTGCAAACCCCGAAGTATAGGAGGTCCAGCCTGCCCAGTGACCACAAGTTCAACGGCCGCGGTATTTTGACCGTGCAAAGGTAGCGCAATCACTTGTCTTTTAAATGAAGACCTGTATGAATGGCTAAACGAGGGCTTAACTGTCTCCCCTTTCAAGTCAGTGAAATTGATCTCCCCGTGCAGAAGCGGGCATAAACATACAAGACGAGAAGACCCTTTGGAGCTTAAGGTACAAATCCAACCACGTTAAGCAACTAAAAACAGCATAAACCTAATGAATTGTGGAGTTTTACCTTCGGTTGGGGCGACCACGGAGAAAAAAAGATCCTCCGAGTGGATTGAGCTACAAGCTTAAAACCAAGAAAGACATTTCTAAGTCACAGAAAATCTGACCAAAAATGATCCGGCCCTCAAGGCCGATCAACGGACCAAGTTACCCTAGGGATAACAGCGCAATCCTCTCCCAGAGTCCATATCGACGAGAGGGTTTACGACCTCGATGTTGGATCAGGACATCCTAATGGTGCAGCCGCTATTAAGGGTTCGTTTGTTCAACGATTAAAGTCCTACGTGATCTGAGTTCAGACCGGAGCAATCCAGGTCAGTTTCTATCTGTAACGTTACTTTTCCTAGTACGAAAGGACCGGAAAAGAGGGGCCAACACTAAAAGTGCGCCCCACCCCTAATTAATGAAAACAACTAAATCAAAAAAGGGAGAACACACTCCACCGCCAAAATAAGGCTATACTAAGATGGCAGAGCATGGTAATTGCAAAAGGCCTAAGCCCTTTCAGCCAGAGGTTCAAATCCTCTTCTTAGTTTATGCTAAACACTCTACTTACCCACCTTATTAACCCCCTTGCATACATTGTCCCAGTACTGCTAGCCGTAGCATTCTTGACCCTTCTCGAACGAAAAGTATTAGGATATATACAGCTACGAAAAGGCCCAAACATTGTAGGACCCTACGGACTCCTTCAGCCCATTGCCGATGGCGTTAAATTATTCATTAAAGAACCAATCCGACCATCAACTGCATCACCAATACTATTTCTAGCAACCCCTATATTAGCACTCACACTAGCCATAACTCTATGAGCACCCATGCCAATACCACACCCAGTTATTGACCTCAACCTAGGAGTTCTATTTATCCTTGCACTATCAAGCCTCGCAGTGTATTCAATTCTAGGATCAGGGTGAGCATCAAACTCAAAATACGCCCTTATTGGCGCCCTACGAGCTGTGGCCCAAACAATCTCTTATGAAGTAAGCCTAGGACTAATCCTCCTATCTATCATCATCTTCTCAGGAGGCTACACCCTCCAAACATTCAACACCGCCCAAGAAACCATCTGACTACTACTTCCAGCCTGACCCCTGGCTGCAATATGATATATCTCAACCTTAGCAGAAACAAACCGTGCCCCCTTTGACCTAACCGAAGGAGAATCCGAACTAGTCTCAGGATTTAACGTAGAATACGCTGGTGGCCCCTTCGCCTTGTTTTTCCTAGCCGAATATGCTAACATTCTACTCATAAACACCCTCTCCGCCATCCTATTTCTTGGAGCCTCTCACGTACCCGCCATTCCAGAACTAACAACAATAAATTTAATAACTAAAGCCGCACTTCTCTCCGTAGTTTTTCTATGAGTCCGAGCCTCATATCCCCGATTCCGCTATGACCAACTTATGCACCTAGTATGAAAAAACTTCCTCCCACTTACCCTGGCCCTAGTCCTATGACACACCGCCCTCCCAATTGCGTTCGCAGGACTTCCGCCACAGCTATAACAACCGGAACCGTGCCTGAATGCTCAAGGACCACTTTGATAGAGTGGCTTATGAGGGTTAAAGCCCCTCCAGTTCCTAGAAAGAAGGGAATCGAACCCATACTCAAGAGATCAAAACTCTAGGTGCTTCCGCTACACCACTTTCTATGACAAGGTCAGCTAATTAAGCTTTCGGGCCCATACCCCGAACATGACGGTTAAACCCCCTCCCTCGTCAATGAATCCCTCCGTACTTATAATTCTTCTATCAAGCTTAGGATTGGGAACCACCCTAACTTTTGCCAGCTCTCACTGACTACTTGCCTGAATGGGACTAGAAATTAATACACTAGCAATTCTACCCCTCATAGCCCAACAACACCACCCACGAGCTGTAGAAGCAACCACCAAATACTTTTTAACTCAAGCCACCGCAGCAGCAATAATCTTATTTGCAGCCACCATAAACGCATGAATAACAGGAGAATGAGACATTAATAACATAACCCATCCCCTTGCCTCCTCCCTGACTATTATGGCCCTAGCCTTAAAAGTAGGACTTGCACCAGTACACTTCTGAATACCAGAAGTCCTTCAAGGACTAGACTTAACAACAGGACTAATCCTAGCCACATGACAAAAACTAGCCCCCTTTGCCCTCATTATTCAAATAGCCCCCAACACCAGCCCAACGCTTCTTACAACTTTAGGACTCCTCTCAACACTAATTGGAGGATGAGGAGGGCTTAACCAAACACAACTACGCAAAATCCTAGCCTACTCCTCAATCGCACACATGGGATGAATACTCATTATTCTACAATACGCTCCCCAACTAACCCTACTCGCCCTAGGACTTTATATTTTCATAACATCCACAGCATTTTTATCACTAAAAATAGCATCAGCCACAAAAATTAACACCTTAACCGCAACATGGTCAAAAAGCCCAATCCTAGCATCAACTACAGCCCTAGCCCTACTATCCCTCGGTGGACTCCCCCCCTTAACGGGATTTATGCCAAAGTGATTAATTCTACAAGAACTAACCAAACAAGACCTCCCAGCCACCGCAACAATCATGGCCCTAGCCGCCCTCCTAAGCCTATACTTTTATTTACGACTCTGCTACGCAATGACCCTTACAATTTCCCCAAACACAGCTAATGCCTCAACACCATGACGCATTCACACAACCCAATCAACACTCGCCTTGGCCCTAGCCATAACCACAACCCTAGGTCTACTACCCCTCGCCCCCGCAATCCTGGCATTATCTACCTAGGGGCTTAGGATAACACTAGACCAAGAGCCTTCAAAGCTCTAAGCAGGAGTGAAAATCTCCTAGCCCCTGAATAAAACTTGCAGGACTTTATCCTACATCTTCTGAATGCAAATCAGACACTTTAATTAAGCTAAAGCTTTTCTAGATGAGAAGGCCTCGATCCTACAAACTCTTAGTTAACAGCTAAGCGCTCAAGCCAGCGAGCATTCATCTACCTTTCCCGCCGTTAGCGGAGTAAGGCGGAAAAGCCCCGGCAGATGTTAATCTGCGTCTTTGGATTTGCAATCTAATGTGGTCTTCACCACGAGGCTCTGATAGGAAGAGGACTTAAACCTCTATCTTTGGGGCTACAACCCACCACCTATTTCGGCCATCCTACCTGTGGCAATCACGCGCTGATTCTTCTCTACCAACCACAAAGACATTGGCACCCTATATCTTGTATTTGGTGCCTGAGCCGGAATAGTTGGAACCGCTCTCAGCCTACTAATCCGAGCTGAGCTAAACCAACCCGGATCCCTTCTCGGCGACGACCAAATCTATAACGTCATCGTTACTGCACATGCCTTTGTTATAATCTTCTTTATAGTAATGCCAATTCTCATCGGGGGCTTTGGCAACTGACTAGTCCCCCTAATGATTGGGGCCCCAGATATGGCATTCCCCCGAATAAATAACATGAGCTTTTGACTTCTGCCCCCCTCTTTCCTCCTACTACTGGCCTCGTCCGGTGTAGAAGCTGGAGCCGGAACAGGATGAACTGTTTATCCCCCGCTCGCCGGGAACCTGGCCCACGCAGGCGCATCAGTAGACCTGACCATCTTTTCCCTCCACCTGGCCGGTGTGTCATCAATCTTAGGTGCCATCAACTTCATCACTACAACAATTAATATAAAACCCCCAGCCATCTCTCAATACCAAACACCTTTATTCGTATGAGCCGTACTAATTACAGCTGTCCTCCTCCTGTTGTCTTTACCAGTACTTGCCGCCGGAATTACAATACTATTAACAGACCGAAACCTTAACACAACATTCTTTGACCCTGCGGGCGGAGGAGACCCCATTCTTTACCAACACCTGTTCTGGTTCTTTGGCCACCCCGAGGTATATATTCTTATTTTACCAGGATTTGGGATTATCTCACATGTTGTAGCATACTATGCCGGCAAAAAAGAGCCCTTTGGCTACATGGGAATAGTATGGGCAATGATAGCTATTGGCCTCCTAGGGTTCATTGTCTGAGCCCACCACATGTTTACAGTTGGAATAGATGTAGACACACGAGCATACTTTACGTCTGCAACAATAATTATTGCCATCCCCACCGGCGTCAAAGTCTTTAGCTGGCTCGCAACCCTCCACGGAGGCTCAATTAAATGAGAGACACCAATACTATGAGCCTTAGGCTTTATCTTCCTATTTACAGTTGGGGGATTAACGGGGATTGTATTATCCAACTCATCCCTCGACATTGTCCTTCACGACACATACTACGTAGTTGCCCACTTCCACTATGTCCTCTCAATAGGGGCTGTATTTGCCATCATAGCAGGGTTTGTCCACTGATTCCCCCTATTTACCGGATTTACACTTCACAGCACCTGAACAAAAATTCACTTCGCAGTAATATTTGTAGGAGTCAACCTTACATTCTTCCCACAACACTTCCTAGGCCTGGCAGGAATACCACGACGATACTCAGACTACCCAGATGCCTACGCGTTATGAAACACAGTATCCTCTATTGGATCACTAATTTCACTCGTAGCAGTTATTATATTCTTGTTTATCCTTTGAGAGGCCTTTGCCGCCAAACGAGAAGTACTGTCTGTTGAACTAACCGCAACAAATGTAGAATGGCTCCACGGCTGCCCTCCACCATACCACACATTTGAAGAACCAGCATTCGTTCAAGTTAAATCATGTTAACCGAGGAAGGGAGGAATTGAACCCCCGTAAGCTGGTTTCAAGCCAGCCACATAACCACTCTGCCACTTCCTTATAAGACATTAGTAAACTTGTAAATTACATCACTTTGTCAAGGTGAAATAGTAGGTTAAATCCCTGCATGTCTTAAGCTCTCAGCTTAATGGCACATCCCTCACAATTAGGATTCCAAGACGCGGCGTCACCCGTAATAGAAGAACTTCTTCACTTTCACGACCATGCCCTAATAATTGTATTTTTAATTAGTACTCTAGTACTCTATATTATTGTTGCAATAGTCTCAACAAAACTTACTAACAAATATATTTTAGATTCACAAGAAATCGAAATTGTATGAACAGTGCTCCCAGCTGTAATTCTCATTTTAATTGCTCTCCCCTCATTACGAATTCTGTATCTTATAGACGAGATTAATGACCCCCACCTAACAATTAAAGCCATAGGACACCAATGGTACTGAAGCTACGAGTATACTGACTTCGAGAGCCTGGGCTTTGACTCCTATATAATCCCTACCCAAGACCTCTCCCCCGGGCAATTCCGACTTCTAGAAACAGACCATCGAATGGTAATCCCCATAGAGTCCCCAATTCGTATTCTCGTCTCCGCTGAAGACGTCCTACACTCCTGAGCTGTCCCCTCCCTAGGAGTAAAAATAGACGCAGTCCCAGGACGCCTTAACCAAACCGCTTTTATTGCCGCCCGTCCCGGAGTATTTTATGGACAATGCTCAGAGATCTGCGGGGCAAACCACAGCTTTATACCTATTGTAGTTGAAGCAGTTCCCCTGACACACTTTGAAAACTGATCCACACTCATGCTAGAAGACGCCTCACTAGGAAGCTAAACCAGGGTAACAGCATTGGCCTTTTAAGCCAAAGATTGGTGCCTCCCAACCACCTCTAGTGAAATGCCTCAATTAAATCCAGCCCCCTGATTTGCAATTTTAGTATTCTCATGAGTAATTTTCCTTACTATTATCCCAACCAAAGTGATAGGCCACATCACACCAAACGAACCCACCCCTCTAAGCGCTGAAAAGCACAATACCGAACCCTGAGACTGACCATGGCAATAAGCTTCTTCGATCAATTTGCAAGCCCATCATATCTGGGAATCCCCCTAATTGCGATTGCAATTGCATTACCCTGAGTACTTTTCCCCTCTCCTTCCTCCCGCTGAGTAAATAACCGCCTTACTACAATTCAAGGATGACTAATTAACCGCTTTACCAACCAACTTATATTGCCCCTTAATACGGGCGGCCACAAATGAGCCCTTTTATTAGCCTCACTTATAGTATTCCTAATTACCATTAATATGCTGGGACTCCTACCATACACCTTCACCCCAACCACTCAACTGTCCTTAAATATAGGACTTGCTGTCCCACTATGACTTGCAACAGTCCTTATTGGAATACGAAATCAACCAACGGTTGCCCTAGGACACCTCCTCCCAGAAGGAACCCCCATTCCACTGATTCCCGTACTAATCATCATTGAAACTATTAGCCTATTTATTCGGCCCTTGGCCCTAGGCGTACGGCTAACAGCCAACCTAACTGCTGGACACTTACTGATTCAACTCATTGCTACGGCTGTATATGTCCTTCTTCCTATAATGCCCACTGTAGCAATCCTAACAGCCACAGTTCTTTTCCTCTTGACCCTTCTAGAAATCGCAGTCGCAATAATTCAAGCCTACGTGTTTGTTCTACTCTTAAGCTTATACTTACAAGAGAACGTTTAATGGCCCACCAAGCACATGCATACCACATGGTTGATCCAAGCCCATGACCCCTAACCGGCGCAATCGGAGCTCTATTAATGACCTCTGGCCTAGCGATCTGGTTCCACTTCCATTCAACCACCTTAATAACCCTCGGACTAATTCTACTTCTTTTGACTATATACCAGTGGTGACGAGACATTATTCGAGAAGGGACCTTTCAAGGCCACCATACACCCCCCGTCCAAAAAGGCCTACGGTATGGAATAATTCTCTTCATTACATCCGAAGTCTTCTTCTTCCTGGGATTCTTCTGAGCCTTCTACCACTCAAGTTTGGCACCCACCCCAGAACTTGGAGGATGCTGACCTCCAACCGGAATCACCCCCTTAGACCCTTTTGAGGTTCCCCTGCTTAACACAGCCGTACTCCTGGCATCAGGGGTTACAGTGACATGGGCCCACCACAGCCTCATAGAAGGTGAACGAAAACAAGCCATTCAGGCCCTTGCACTTACTATTCTACTGGGGCTTTATTTTACAGCCCTCCAAGCCATAGAATACTATGAAGCCCCCTTCACAATTGCAGACGGAGTCTATGGGTCAACATTCTTCGTAGCCACAGGATTCCACGGCCTCCATGTTATCATCGGATCCTCATTTTTAGCTGTCTGCTTTTTACGTCAAGTCCAATACCACTTTACATCCGAACACCACTTTGGCTTTGAAGCCGCTGCATGATACTGACACTTTGTTGACGTAGTATGACTGTTCCTATACGTATCCATCTACTGATGAGGCTCATAATCTTTCTAGTATTAATGCTAGTACGAGTGACTTCCAATCACCCCGTCTTGGTTGAAACCCAAGGAAAGATAATGAACTTAGTTACCTCCATCTTAGCTATTACAGTTGCCCTATCATCTATCTTAGCGGTTGTGTCCTTTTGACTTCCCCAAATAAATCCTGACGCAGAAAAACTATCACCCTACGAGTGCGGTTTTGACCCCCTTGGGTCCGCCCGACTCCCATTCTCCATCCGATTTTTTCTAGTTGCCATTTTATTCCTGTTGTTTGACCTGGAAATTGCCCTCCTCCTCCCCCTACCCTGAGGCGACCAACTCTATAACCCCACAGAAACTTTCTTCTGAGCAACAGCAGTCCTTATCTTACTAACCCTGGGCCTAATCTACGAATGAGCACAAGGAGGCCTAGAATGAGCAGAATAGAGGGTTAGTCCAAAATAAGACCTCTGATTTCGACTCAGAAAACCGTGGTTAAAGCCCACGACCCCCTTATGACACCCGTTCACTTCAGCTTCACCTCAGCATTCATCTTAGGACTCATGGGTCTTGCATTTCATCGCACCCATCTGCTCTCAGCCCTATTGTGCCTAGAGGGAATAATATTATCCTTATTTATTGCACTCGCCCTCTGAGCCCTACAATTCGAATCCCTAGGATTCTCCGCAGCACCTATACTCCTCCTAGCATTCTCCGCCTGTGAAGCAAGTGCAGGCCTAGCACTTTTAGTTGCCACAGCCCGCACCCACGGAACTGACCGCCTGCAAAACCTAAGCCTACTACAATGCTAAAAGTACTAATTCCAACATTCATGCTATTTCCAACAATTTGACTAACATCACCCAAATGGCTATGGTCAACAACAATCACGCACGGACTACTAATCGCCCTAATTAGCCTTACTTGACTAAAATGGACATCAGAAGTTGGATGGACTGCCTCCAACCTTTATTTAGCCGCAGACCCCCTATCCACCCCCCTTCTTGTTCTAACGTGCTGACTACTTCCCTTAATAATTTTAGCCAGCCAAAACCACATCATACCAGAACCTGTTGTACGCCAACGCCTTTATATTACCCTTTTAACCTCCCTCCAAACTTTCCTAATTATAGCATTCGGTGCTACCGAGATTATTATATTTTATGTTATGTTTGAAGCCACACTAATTCCCACCCTCATTATTATCACCCGCTGGGGAAATCAAACCGAGCGCCTAAATGCAGGAACCTACTTTTTATTTTATACACTAGCAGGCTCTTTACCCCTATTAGTAGCCCTCCTCCTTCTTCAACAAACAACCGGAACCCTATCTCTACTAATTCTCCAACACTCTCAGCCCCTAACCTTAACCTCATGAGGCCATAAAATCTGATGAGCCGGATGCCTAATCGCATTTTTGGTTAAAATACCCCTCTATGGAGTTCACCTCTGACTACCCAAGGCACACGTAGAGGCCCCAGTGGCCGGCTCAATAGTGCTAGCCGCAGTGCTTCTTAAGCTTGGAGGCTACGGCATAATACGGATAATAGTAATACTTGACCCCCTCTCCAAAGAACTGGCATATCCCTTTATCATTTTAGCCTTATGGGGCATTATCATAACCGGCTCTATTTGCCTACGCCAAACAGACCTAAAATCACTCATCGCCTACTCCTCAGTAAGTCACATAGGCCTGGTCGCAGGAGGCATTCTTATCCAAACCCCATGAGGATTTACAGGAGCAATTATTTTAATAATCGCCCACGGCCTTGTATCCTCCGCACTATTTTGCCTAGCCAATACTGCTTATGAACGAACCCACAGCCGAACCATGATTCTTGCACGAGGCTTACAAGTAATCTTCCCCTTAACAGCAGTTTGATGATTCATTGCTAACTTAGCCAACCTGGCACTACCTCCTCTTCCCAACCTTATGGGAGAAATTATAATCATCTCTACCCTTTTTAACTGATCCCCACTAACCATTGTTCTCACAGGAATAGGAACGCTTATTACAGCCGGCTACTCTCTCTACCTGTTCCTAATGTCACAACGAGGCCCAGCCCCCAACCACATCATGGGACTACCCCCGTTTCACACCCGGGAACACCTCCTTATGACACTACACCTAGTCCCAGTTCTCCTCTTAATAACAAAACCAGAAATTATATGAGGCTGATGCTACTAGTAAGTATAGTTTAATTCAAAACATCAGATTGTGATTCTAAAGATAGAGGTTAAAATCCCCTTACTCACAGAGAAAGGCCCGAGGCAATAAGCACTGCTAATACTTACACCCCACGGTTAAACTCCGTGGCTCTCTCGTGCTTCCAAAGGATAACAGCTCATCCATTGGTCTTAGGAACCAAAAACTCTTGGTGCAAATCCAAGTGGAAGCTATGCACCCAACACCCCTAATCCTATCATCCTCATTACTTCTAGTCATTATTATCCTGATTTACCCCCTACTTACCTCACTAAGCCCCAGCCCACAAAGCCCAAAATGAGCAACCTCCCACGTCAAAACCGCCGTAAGCTCCGCATTCTTCATCAGCCTCCTACCCCTAATAGTGTTTCTCGACCAGGGCACTGAAACTATCGTTACAAACTGACAATGAATAAACACCACAACATTTGACATCAATATTAGCTTTAAATTTGACCACTATTCCCTCATCTTCACTCCTATTGCCCTTTACGTAACTTGATCAATCCTCGAATTTGCCTCTTGATATATACACGCCGACCCGTACATAAATCGCTTCTTTAAATACTTACTAATATTCTTAGTAGCCATGGTCATCTTAGTTACAGCCAACAATATATTCCAGCTGTTCATCGGCTGAGAGGGTGTTGGAATTATATCCTTCCTTCTCATCGGCTGATGGTTTGGACGAGCCGATGCTAATACAGCAGCCCTACAAGCCGTAATCTACAACCGTGTGGGCGATATTGGGTTAATCATGAGCATAGCCTGACTCGCAATAAACCTAAACTCATGAGAGATCCAACAGATCTTCCTTTTATCCAAAGACTTTAACATAACCCTTCCCTTAATAGGCCTCATCCTAGCAGCAACTGGAAAATCTGCCCAATTTGGACTTCATCCGTGGCTCCCAGCAGCCATGGAAGGCCCTACACCAGTCTCTGCCCTACTTCACTCCAGCACAATAGTCGTGGCCGGGATCTTTCTTCTTATCCGCTTACATCCAATCATGGAAAATAACCAACTCGCCCTAACAGCCTGCCTATGCCTTGGGGCCCTAACTACTCTATTTACTGCCGCCTGCGCCCTTACCCAAAACGACATCAAAAAAATCGTAGCTTTTTCAACATCAAGCCAGCTTGGACTAATAATAGTCACAATTGGACTAAACCAGCCACAACTAGCATTCCTTCATATTTGTACGCACGCCTTCTTTAAAGCTATACTATTCCTCTGCTCCGGCTCAATCATCCACAGCCTTAATGATGAACAAGACATCCGAAAAATAGGAGGACTACAAAACCTCCTACCATTTACCTCGACCTGCCTAACAATTGGAAGCCTTGCACTCACAGGTACCCCCTTCCTGGCAGGATTCTTTTCAAAAGACGCCATCATTGAAGCCCTAAACACCTCTTACCTAAACGCCTGAGCCCTAGTTCTTACCCTAATCGCCACTTCTTTTACCGCTGTTTACAGCTTCCGAGTCGTCTTCTTTGTATCCATAGGAACCCCCCGATTCCTACCCCTCTCCCCTATCAACGAAAACAACCCATCAGTAATTAACCCAATCAAACGACTTGCCTGAGGAAGCATCATCGCAGGGCTTATTATTACCTCCAACTTCCTCCCCTCCAAATCACCAGTCATATCTATACCCCTAACCCTTAAAACAGCCGCCCTAGCAGTAACAATTATTGGACTACTAACGGCCATAGAACTCACCGCACTCACAAACAAACAATATAAAACCAACCCAATCACCCAAACACACCATTTTTCAAACATGCTGGGATATTTTCCCTCAGTAATCCACCGACTCCTACCCAAACTTAACCTCACTCTTGGCCAACTAGCTGCCACCCAAATAGTAGACCAAACATGATTTGAAGCCGCCGGCCCAAAAGGAGCATCTTCAGCCCAAATTAAAATGGCCAAAGCCATCAGTGATACCCAACGAGGGATAATCAAGACCTACCTAACAATATTTTTACTAACTATAACCCTTGCTGTACTACTAGCCACCATCTAAACCGCCCGAAGAGTTCCCCGACTTAACCCCCGAGTCAACTCCAACACCACAAATAAAGTTAAAAGTAGTACCCACGCACAAATAACCAATATTCCACCCCCGGACGAATACATCTCAGCCACCCCACTAGTATCCCCCCGCAACACAGTAAACTCTTTCAACCCATCAACAACCACCCAAGACCCCTCATATCAATTCTCCCAAGACACCCCAACCATGATCCCAACCCCGAGCAAATAAACTAAAACATAACCCACCACAGACCGATCCCCTCAGGACTCAGGGAAGGGCTCAGCGGCCAAGGCTGCTGAGTAAGCAAATACTACAAGCATCCCCCCTAAGTAAATTAAAAAAAGAACCAAAGACAGAAAAGACCCCCCGTGACTAACCAACACCCCACACCCAACCCCCGCTGCTATTACCAAACCAAGAGCAGCAAAATAAGGCGCAGGATTTGAAGCTACGGCAACCAAACCCACGATTAAAGCTATTAACAGTAAAGATACAAGATAAGTCATAATTCTCACCCGGATTCTAACCGAGACCAGTGACTTGAAGAACCACCGTTGTTATTCAACTATAAGAACCCCTAATGGCAAGCCTACGAAAAACCCACCCTCTAATTAAAATTGCTAACGATGCACTAGTCGACCTTCCAGCCCCATCAAACATCTCAGTATGATGAAACTTTGGCTCACTACTAGGACTCTGCTTAATTACCCAAATCCTAACAGGACTATTCCTAGCAATACATTACACCTCTGACATCTCCACAGCCTTCTCTTCAGTAGCCCACATTTGCCGAGACGTAAATTACGGATGACTTATCCGAAATATACACGCCAATGGAGCATCCTTCTTCTTCATTTGCCTCTACCTTCACATTGCCCGAGGTCTCTACTACGGATCGTACCTCTATAAAGAAACCTGAAATATTGGAGTTGTACTGTTCCTACTAGTAATAATAACAGCCTTTGTGGGCTATGTCTTACCCTGAGGCCAAATATCCTTCTGAGGCGCGACAGTGATCACAAACCTTCTTTCAGCCGTCCCCTACATAGGGGACATGCTAGTCCAATGAATCTGAGGCGGATTTTCAGTAGACAATGCAACCCTAACACGATTCTTTGCCTTCCACTTCTTATTCCCCTTTATCGTTGCCGCAGTAACCGTCCTACACCTACTTTTCCTCCACGAAACAGGCTCCAACAACCCGGCAGGCCTAAACTCCGATGCAGACAAAATCTCCTTTCACCCCTACTTCTCTTATAAAGACCTCCTAGGCTTCGTAGTTATACTACTAGCACTTACATCCCTAGCACTATTCTCCCCAAACCTCCTAGGCGACCCGGAAAATTTTACCCCAGCTAACCCCCTAGTCACACCCCCTCACATTAAACCTGAATGATACTTTTTATTTGCCTATGCCATCCTACGATCAATTCCCAATAAATTGGGTGGAGTGCTAGCACTTCTATTTTCCATTTTAGTCCTAATAGTTGTCCCAATCCTCCACACATCCAAACAACGAGGACTAACATTCCGGCCGATCACCCAATTCTTATTTTGAACCTTAGTCGCAGACATGGCCATTTTAACATGAATTGGAGGAATACCAGTTGAACACCCATTCATCATCATTGGACAAATCGCGTCCGTCCTTTATTTTGCTTTATTCCTCATCCTAATCCCACTAGCTGGATGACTAGAAAATAAAGCCCTAGAATGAGCCTGCCCTAGTAGCTTAGCTTAAAAGCATCGGTCTTGTAATCCGAAGATCGGAGGTTAAAATCCCCCCTAGTGCCAGAAAAAAGAGATTTCAACTCTCACCCCTGGCTCCCAAAGCCAGAGTTCTAAATTAAACTATTTTCTGCATGCATTATGGTATAGTACATATTATGCATAATATTACATAATGTAATAGTACATCTATGTAATATCACCAATAAATTATTTAGACCATAAAGCAAGTACATTAATATGTCATGTTAAATAGCATAGGTAGTTAAGTCTCCCATACTCTTTTTTAAAGCTGAGTAATTGATTAATCCCGTTAAAATCGTTCACAACATTTCCTTGCCCGATCTTACCCTAATTTCCTGAGTAATATATATGTAGTAAGAAACCACCAACCAGTTTATATAAAGGTTAATAATCCATGATAGGGTCAGGGACAATAATTGTGAGGGTGACACTTAGTGAACTATTACTGGCATCTGGTTCCTATTTCAGGTTCATAATATTATTTATTCCCCAAATTATTATTTATCCTGGCATATTTGATGGTGTAGTACATATGTCTCGTTACCCACCATGCCGAGCGTTCTTTTATATGCATAACGTACCTCTTTCCGGTTTACTTTCCCATACATCTCAGAATGCACTCCAACTGTACGATTAAGGTGGAACATTTATGATTTCAAGTAATATAGGTTAATGATTGAATGACATAACTTAAGAATTACATATGTTTATCTCAAGTGCATAAGACATCCTTATCTATCTCACCCTTATACTATATGCCCCCCGTTTTTGCGCGACAAACCCCCTTACCCCCTTACACGTAACAAATCCTGTATCCTTGTCAAACCCCGAAACCAAGGAAGATCCGCTAAATGTATCAAAGTCAACAAATTATAGAAGGGGCTGACTTATGCCATCACATATTATATATAATACATAAACAAATATTTAACTCACCTCACACAAAACCTAAAATTTAGGATTAAAAAAAGGCGAAATAACCTCAATACTAATATTTCAAAGCTAAATTA